TAACCAACCCGCAATAAATAGGGAGGGTATAGTAATGCTATGAATGACCCAGTATCGAATACTAGTAATAATATCAGCAAAAGAACGTTCTCCCGTGCTTCCAGACATGCTGAGCTCCACAAATTCTTTCTTGTACATTCAAAAAGGGAATCGATTCTGTGAAAGATGAAAGGGATCAGTAAATCGAAAACAAAACTACTGATATTGCATCTTTGTAAGATCGTCAATCTTATACCAAAGGTGTATTTAGAGTATATCTACTCAGTATAGCTATCCTTCCTCTGGCACAGCAACGCAGTCTCAATTAGTACCGAAATGCTACATTTCCCCTTTTTGTTCTTTGGATATGCATAAACTTTATGTTATGGAATAAATTAATACAATATAAAATTCCTCAAATTATTTATAATATTTCAAGATTTCCATTATGGGTTTCGTAATAGATGGAGATAGAAAGTCAAGATCTTGAGAAAGTGTGAATCCATGGGTTTTACCTAATTCATGTGAAAGATATTATCATATTTACACAATTCAATTATATGCAAAATTTATAAACCCTTTTTATGGTTAAAGATTTTTTTGTTAGAATACTTTCATTTACTTAGCTTAGTTGGTCATACAATACATAATACAATAAATAATAAATAGATTATGATATGATAGTGTGTTTGATGAAAAAACCTAAAATAGTTAGAACAATCAATTACAGAATATTGGCGATGCAACAACCGTTGTTGCCAAAGCAAGGTTATTTCTTGACTGAACTACTAAAGATAGAACTCTATGATTATGATATGGAAAGACAGAGTGTAGAAGCTAAAAAGATACTGGAAGTTGCTCATCTTCAAATTGAGTTGGACCTGAAATGAAATAAATAAAAAGGGGGTATCGGGCCTGGGCCGTCCGATCGAAAAGAAAGTGGATTAAATCCTATTGAAAATAAATGATTCAAATTTAAATTATTTTAAAATCCAATTATTCTTTTATTCAAAAATGACTGAATTTTTTTTTAGTTATATGATAGAATTTTTATTATTTTCACTTAACTCACGAATTGCACAATGAATCTGTTGATTTGGAATCACATGACCGGTTGATGTCACATCAGAGCAATCGATTTTTTCTACTATGTAATTCTATCTTTTTTAGTGCTATCTATAATGACTGATCAATTAAGATGGAACTAAGTTAATATTGTCTACTGTCAATAGTTTTTCTTACTGTCGTATCTGGGAAAATTGAAACTTAGGTAAGTGTTTTATCAACATATGTAGTAAAAGAACATATCTAATTTAGCCCTTTCATGTCTACTATAACTAGTTATTTCGGTTTTCTATTAGCTGCTTCAACTATAACCCCAGCTCTATTGATTGGTTTGAACAAGATACGACTTATTTGAAATAAATTGAATGAACAATTTATAAAAATAAGTATTTCTCTTAAATGCCAGGTCTTCCATAGTCCCGCGGGAATTGCCAATTCTCGGTTATTGAGATTCGCGAACAATTCAGATTAATATTTAGGGATAGATCTTACCTCTCTTTTTATTCTCTCAAACAAAAAATAGAAATGATTGAAGTTTTTTTATTTGGAATCGTTTTAGGTCTAATTCCTATTACTTTGGCAGGATTATTCGTAACTGCATATTTACAATACAGACGTGGTGATCAATTGGACCTTTGATTGAATAATATATTTTTGATTGACCTCCTACTCCTTGAAAGGAGGTCAAATTAAAGTTTATTAAGTTATTTTATTGTATGTGATTCGACATAACATCACGCTCTATAGGATTTGAACCTACGACATCGGGTTTTGGAGACCCGCGTTCTACCGAACTGAACTAAGAGCGCTTTCTTATGACAGGGGATACGACTGTAAAAAAAAGAATTTCTATGTACCCAAAAATATCTTGCAAACACCTAGTATAGTATGCCAAAATTTAAAGATTATATAGCCAATTTTAAAATTTAATCAATCTCGAGTAATCTCCCGTTACTGCCCATTAGTAGAAGTAATAGGTAGGGATGACAGGATTTGAACCCGTGACATTTTGTACCCAAAACAAACGCGCTACCAAGCTGCGCTACATCCCTTTTAAAAATTGTTTTACAATGTCATTGTACAAAATCCTTGTCTTGTTTTCCACATTTTTATTTTATTCTTGATTTTAGACTTTATTTATTATATTAAAATATTGTATTTATATCATATACATCTGAAACCTAACGCATGAAAAAATTAATATTTATCGATAACACTCAGGCTTTTTTTTTTTAGGACAAGAACATTGGCTCGTTCATTGTACATATCCATTTTAGTTAGGAATTCTGCATAAAAATAAATACAAATGATCTTGAACTACGACATCTGCTCATATATATAATCTATGTCTATGTTTTACAATAAACAATAAAAAGGAGGATTTTCAATGCGAGATATAAAAACATATCTCTCCACGGCACCTGTGCTAAGTACTCTATGGTTTGGGTCTTTAGCGGGTCTATTGATAGAGATTAATCGTTTATTCCCAGACGCCTTGTCATTTCCTTTTTTTTGATTCTAGTTATTAATATGCAAAAAATAAATAAATTAGAGATTTAATTCTATGTGACGTGATTAAAAAAAAATGTATTAAACCCAAGCAAAAAGTTGATCTAATAAAATTCTATTTGGAAAAACATAAATGGAAATGCGGGTCCAGTCTAGGAGAGGCTCCGCGAAATCATAACATAGTAAAGAAGATACATAAATGAAATATTGGTATTAGTATTAGGAATAATTGAGAGTTAGAAAAAAATTGTATTACTTAAAATTATATATAATATTATAATATATAATTGATATTTAAATAAAATTAAATAAAAAAATATATATCTTCAATCTATTTCATTTTAATTATTACTCTTAATTAATTCAATTAATTAATATTAATTACAATGAAATCTTTAGAAAATTAATTTAAAATTAGTAACTTCTATTAATTTTTTGTTCTTTTTATTTTCAGATCGAAAAAGAAAGAAAAGTTAAGTCGATCCAAAGGGGGTTCATGGCCAAGGGTAAAGGTGTAAGGGTCATAGTTATTTTGGAATGTACTTGTTGTTGTGCCCGAAATGGTGTCAATAAAGAATCGCGGGGTATTTCTAGATATATTACTCAAAAGAATCGACACAATACACCCAGTCGATTAGAATTGAGAAAATTTTGTCTTTATTGTCACAGGCATACGATTCATGGGGAAATAAAGAAATAGATCGAACGGAACATAACATATGTGCAATCTTTCCATTCCAACTCAAAGAGCAGAAAGAGGAAGAACATATAACATAATCATAATATAATACAAATTATATTAAAATTATAAATTATACAAATAAAACCCTACTTCGGCCGGATCTGAAATTAATAAAGAAATAGAATTTTAGAAATAAGGAATAAACCATGGATAAATCTAAGCAACCTTTTCGTAAATCCAAGCTTTCTTTTCGTCGGCGTTTGCCCCCAATTGTTTCGGGGGATCGAATTGATTATAGAAACATGAGTTTAATTAGTCGATTTATTAGTGAACAAGGAAAAATATTATCTAGACGGGTAAATAAATTGACCTTGAAACAACAACGATTAATTACTATTGCTATAAAACAAGCTCGTATTTTATCTTCGTTACCTTTTCTTAATAATGAGAAACAATTTGAGAGAACCGAGTCGATCCCTAGAACTGCGGGTCCTAGAGCCAGAAAGAAATAGGCATATTCCTTAATTGACTCAAAACTCCAATTGGAATTCAAGCTCAAATAGATTGGATGTTTTGCTCGAAAAGGCCCAGAATCCAGGTTTAATTCTTGTCTTATAAGAAACAAAAAAAGGGGGATAAGCAATTTTTTTATTGAAGCATGTTCGTTCATTCCTACTACTTTTCTTATCTTAATTTTATCTCAATTTAGTTTATTCTATCTTCCCGGAGTTCATTCTCCGGGGAATTCTTGTTCAATCATTCCTGTATATTACTTTATAATTTCCTTTATTTTATGATTTTATTGGAAATCATGTAAAGACAATTCTTATTTGATATAGCTATTTGCGCAAGTATTTTACGATTAAGAAGCAATTGCCCCTTGTATAGATTGTGTATTAATCGACTATAACTATGGAATACTTTATTCTCGCGAGTTACTGCATTTATCCGAGTGATCCACAAACGACGAAAATTTATCTTTTGCCTGCCCCTATCTCGATGAGAGGAAACCAAAGCTCTCATTTTATGTTGAGTAATTGTTCGTGTAAGTCTTGAATGAGCCCCTGTTGATGCAAATACACGAATTTTTGTTCGACGTCTCCGAGCTGTATACCCTCGTTTAACTCTGGTCATTGAATCAAATTAAACTTTAATGAATAACTAATTGAATTCTCTTCTTTCAGTCATTATTTGTCCCCCCGGTCGGTTAATAACAAAACGGATTATTCCGATATATAAAATATAAATTCCAATGGCTTTTGCTACTATGACCTTCCCAACCACTATTTTTTATTTTTATTCTTTCCAGGCCAGACATTTGATTCACCTGGAACTAAGAAATTCTACCAAATACTATACAAAAAATAGTGGGTTCCTTCGTTTCTATGGTTACTTCTTAAACGGTGAGGCCCTCTCTATGCGCCGGAGCCTCATCTCTCATTTAATCAAATGGTATTGTTAACTTGTATAGTTAACATTCTTTGGCTCTACCCATTAATTATACAGTAATAGGCCTTTTCACAATAAGAGCTATCCATACAGTGACGGCATTTAATTATGAAAGTTGGCTAGGTAGCTGACCCTTTTAGTCCGTTCTTTCAAGAATATGGGCATAACCTTTTTGTTTTGCTTCTTATCCTTATAATACCATTTCCTCCGCTTAATGGATAACCATTTGCTACCAATGGAGAATTGCTTCTCATCTCAAATTGAGGTGGTTGGATTTGCACCAATGAAAACCATAAATTCCATACACAATATACAAGAAACAATAAGGGTATATAATATATCCCCATTTTAGATAGTAAATGGCGTTCTTTTACTCTATCTATTCATTGGTATTAATCATTGATACTGGAAAAATTGTCTCATTTGCTCGAGCTCATGATCTGAACGAGTCGCACATACACCCTAGTACATGTTCCTCGACGCTGAGGACATCCTCGAAGAGCGGGGGATTTCGTGACATTTTTTATTGGCTGTCTTGTGTTTCTAATAAGTTGTTTAATAGTTGGCATGTCGGATATATAAAATTATATTATAGAATGGGTTGGTTTAGATCGATCTTAACCTGATTGATGATTATTAATTATTTCGATTCAATATAAGATATCAAATCGTGTAAAATTCGAATTATGGTTGAAAATAAAACAGAATCATGGATTTATACGAAATCCGAAGTATTTTCATTTTCAACCGCTACAAGATCAACAATGCCATGGGCTTGGGCTTCTGTTGCCGACATAAAAACATCTCTTTCCATGTCTTCGGATATAACCCACAAAGGGTTGCCTGTTCTTTGTACATAAACTTTTGTGAGGTTTTCGCGAAGTTTCAGCAGTTCTTCCGCTTCCAGGATAAATTCTCCTGCCTGTGCCTCATAAAAAGAACTAGCAGGTTGGTGAATCATAACCCTGATGATATTGAGATAACATCATGAATGGTTCTTCTATCTCGCATGATGGGATTTAAATTAAAGGGATAAAAAAAGAAGAAAAAAATAGAATTGAACAACCGTACAGGCACCTTTTGTGCATTGCATACGGCTCTGCAATGGAATTTACTAACCCCCTCCTCCAGAGGAGAGGGGAAGAAATAGAATCTATCCGATCCAGCCAGATCGTTGAATAATCCATTTGCCATCCTTCTTTTCATAAGAGTAAAAAAATACTACGATGGTTCTGTTGCTTTATATTAGATATTTATATATTTATCTAGTTTGTGATTTGGCAATCCCAAAGTGTCTTTCTGATATGATCAAATAAGGAAAAAATGATTTGTGACGCTAAAATGTCCTCCCGACACATAAGATAAAATCGCATTTCATACTACTATCTCGATACAAAATCTCATGTTATAAAAAACAATAATGGTTTGTTCATATCGAACTCAAAGTGCCATGCTATTATTACTTAATTTTTCCTAATTCGATTATTTATATTTGATATGGCGAAGGCATAGTCTTTTTTTTTTTTTAACTCATTGGCGCCAAGCGTGAGGGAATGCTAGACGTTTGGTAATTTCTCCTCCAACCAGAATGAAAGATCCCATTGAAGCAGCTAATCCCATGCATATTGTATGTACATCGGGTGGCACAAATTGCATAGTATCATAAATGGCTATTCCTGGTATTACCCATCCGCCGGGAGAGTTTATAAACAAATAAAAATCCCTAGTATTATCTTCTATACTGAGATATACCATGAGACCCACAAGTTGATTGGAGATCTCGCTATCAACTTCTTGGCCTAAAAAAAGTAATCTTTCTCGATGAAGTCGGTTGATTAGGACAAAATTGTATCCCTTAGGAACCGTACGTGCACCTTTGGATGCATACGGTTCAAAAAATTGCGAAAAAAAAAAAATCAATCAATGTATCAATTACAGTCTTTAATTTATTTTTGTAACAGGTTTTTCTTTTTATAAAGAAGGGCTTTTCTTCGATTTTTCAAAAACATGAGTTTTGGTTCCTTTTCTCTTCCTTATCAAAAAAAATTATTGAACTTATTAAACTAACCTCTCATTGATGTATTATTTCATCGAAATTCAAATCACGATGTCATTTTCTTGTTCTTGAATGGGCCCTTTCAATTCTTTTAGGTTCGTGTTCTACTCCGGGTAAAGATTTGTCCAAATTCTATTTGCACATATAGGGCAAATTATCTCAGTACCGCTTCTTTTTTTTTTTTTTTATGTTTCATTTCATGCTTTCCCTAAAATTATTCCATGTATTCATCTTATTATTCCATGCCATTCAATGGCAATTTGAGATCACTCCTAATAATATATAGAAAGCATAAATTAAATATAAATAAAGAATGTTTATGATACAAATAGTAATCATATATATTACCAATTTGATATTTTATGAACGGAGCCTGGATACTTTATTTTATCGTTACAAGTTAACCATAAATTCTTAATAATATTGATCCCCAATATAAATGGATCTAATTGCACTTCACGCTCCGAATAATTGATGGTTCAATCAATATTTTTTGGGCGAAACGGAGGATATCCCGATCGGTGGAGACAACGGGTAAACCCCATATGACCTAATATATCTGACAAGCCGCACTATACGTCAACCCAAACTGCGTCTTCCTCTCCAGGATTCCGAAAAGGTACTTTTGGAACACCAACGGGCATTAAATTAAAGAAAAAAGTTAAGTACTATACTTCACTTTAATATGGAAACGTACCAATGAATTTATTGTCTTCATTTTTTTCTGTTTATTCTATTTTAAACATAAATTGGATACATGGATTGGGTGAAGATTTCCGGAAGAAGACAGAATGAATAAAGAATTTTCACGAGCGGGTCGATCATTTGAATGATAAACAAGTATCTACGCATTCATTCTACAAAAAAAAGGGGGGCCCAACCCCCATTGCGTATTGGTACTTATCGAGTATAGAATAGATCTGCTTCTCTTTGTTCTTACGAACAAAATTGTTCCGTTATTTTCAATGGAACGAAATAAATCTTAACCCTTTCTTAATACAAAATCTACTGAAAAGGTTAGGTACATAACATAGTATAGTCTTTTCAATGCGATAAAGTTACATAGTGTCCATTTTTCTTTGATATTTGATAAAAAAGGGGTATTTCCATGGGTTTACCTTGGTATCGTGTTCATACTGTCGTATTGAATGATCCCGGTCGGTTGCTTTCTGTCCATATAATGCATACAGCTCTAGTTTCTGGTTGGGCCGGCTCGATGGCTCTATACGAATTAGCAGTTTTTGATCCTTCTGACCCGGTTCTTGATCCAATGTGGAGACAGGGTATGTTCGTTATACCCTTTATGACTCGTTTAGGAATAACCAATTCATGGGGTGGGTGGAATATTTCAGGAGGAACTATACCGAATCCGGGTATTTGGAGTTACGAAGGTGTGGCAGGGGCACATATTGTGTTTTCTGGCTTGTGCTTCTTGGCAGCTATCTGGCATTGGGTGTATTGGGATCTAGAAATATTCTCTGATGAACGTACCGGAAAACCTTCTTTGGATTTGCCCAAGATCTTTGGAATTCATTTATTTCTCTCAGGGTTGGCTTGCTTTGGCTTTGGCGCATTTCATGTAACAGGCTTGTATGGTCCTGGAATATGGGTGTCCGATCCTTATGGGCTAACTGGAAAAGTACAATCTGTAAATCCAGCGTGGGGCGCAGAAGGTTTTGATCCTTTTGTTTCGGGAGGAATAGCCTCTCATCATATTGCAGCGGGTACATTGGGCATATTAGCGGGTTTATTTCATCTTAGTGTCCGTCCGCCTCAACGTCTATACAAAGGATTACGTATGGGCAATATTGAAACTGTACTTTCCAGCAGTATCGCTGCTGTTTTTTTCGCAGCTTTCGTAGTTGCTGGAACTATGTGGTATGGTTCAGCAACTACCCCAATCGAATTATTTGGCCCCACTCGTTATCAGTGGGATCAGGGATACTTCCAGCAAGAAATATATCGAAGAGTTGGCACAGGACTAGCTGAAAATCTGAGTTTTTCGGAAGCTTGGTCTAAAATCCCCGAAAAATTAGCTTTTTATGATTACATTGGTAATAATCCGGCAAAAGGGGGATTATTCAGAGCCGGCTCAATGGACAGCGGGGATGGAATAGCTGTTGGATGGTTAGGACACCCCATCTTTAGAGATAAAGAAGGCCGCGAGCTTTTTGTACGTCGTATGCCCACTTTTTTTGAAACATTCCCCGTAGTTTTGGTAGATGGAGACGGAATTGTGAGAGCCGATGTTCCTTTTAGAAGGGCAGAATCCAAGTATAGTGTCGAACAAGTAGGTGTAACTGTCGAGTTCTATGGTGGCGAACTCAATGGAGTCAGTTATAGTGATCCTGCTACTGTGAAAAAATATGCTAGACGCGCCCAATTAGGTGAAATTTTTGAATTAGACCGAGCTACTTTGAAATCTGATGGTGTTTTTCGGAGCAGTCCAAGGGGTTGGTTCACTTTTGGGCATGCTACATTTGCTTTGCTCTTCTTTTTCGGACACATTTGGCATGGCGCTAGAACCTTGTTCAGAGATGTTTTTGCTGGTATTGATCCAGATTTGGATTCTCAAGTAGAATTTGGAGCATTCCAAAAACTTGGAGATCCAACTACAAGAAGACAAGTAGTCTGATAGAATATTACTCTGGTATCTTTCGTCTCCACTTTTTTTATTTGATGACATTTTGATGACATAAGGTACCAGAAAAATCGTGACTTGATTGAATCGCCATCTTTAAATTCTTTCCCTTTCTTTACTATAGTAAATGATCCAAAATGAATAGGTGTGGAAGCTATAATTGTAAACCACGATCAAATCTATGGAAGCATTGGTTTATACATTTCTCTTAGTCTCGACTTTAGGGATAATTTTTTTCGCTATCTTTTTTCGAGAACCACCTAAGGTTCCGACTAAAAAATGATTTTTGATCATCTTAATTTGAAGTAACGAGCCTACCATTGGTAGGCTCATTACTTCAATTAGTCCCCGTGTTCTTCGAATGGATCTCTTAATTGTTGAGAGGGTTGCCCAAAAGCGGTATATAAGGCGTACCCAGTAAAGCTTACAAGTAAACCAGATATGAAGATGGCGACTAGGGTTGCTGTTTCCATTTCTAGATAATTTAAGGATCACAATGGATCTACGATAAGATCGTTTATTTACAACTACAACCAAATGGTATACAAAGTCAACAGATCTTAACCAATCATTAAATAAGATTTATGGCTACACAAACTGTTGAGGATAGTTCTAAATCTAGGCCAAGACAAACTAATATAGGAAGTTTATTGAAACCATTGAATTCGGAATATGGTAAAGTAGCTCCGGGCTGGGGGACTACACCACTTATGGGGGTCGCAATGGCTCTGTTTGCAATATTTCTATCTATCATTTTGGAAATTTATAATTCATCCGTTTTATTGGATGGAATTTCAATGAATTAGGTTCCTGAGGACTATAAAGTCCTAGTTCTAGTTTTTCAATAAAAAAATAAAAACGCACTTAAGACTCAGATTTCTCATTCTGGTAGTTCGACCGTGGAATTTTTTTGTTTCGGTATTTCCGGAATATGAGTGTGTGACTTGTTATAATTGATCCTATTGATAATACAGAGAATAGTCTGTCATCTCTATCAAGATGATTCTACCTCGTCGGATATTTATTCTAGTATCTGGAGCACGGAATATGAATATTGTAGAATAGATCAAGAAAAGAAATATTTGAACTATGATTCATACTTACTATTCAGTCAGACCTCGCGACCGGACTAAAAAAAAAAAAAAAAAAATGCAAATAGGTATTTTAAAAATTAAACGCTTTTTCTTCCTTCAGACTAAATTTGGTCAACGGACACCCATTTCTTTATATTTTTTGAATTATTAATAACATCCATTCATTGAAATTGGAGAAGTGATGATCAAATGGTTCTTAACTCACAGAACCTTTGCGTTTAGCGTGGGCTTTATTAAATCATCGTGGTTCTAGTATGAATCTGAGGTGTTAATTGATTGACAGGGTCTCAACAAGGGAATTCCTATCAATAACTAGTAAAACAAGAGTCAATCTGTATTATTACACAAAAAAGAACAAATAAAAAATAATAGGAAAGAGAAGATTCAAGAGGCCTTTATTTTAACAATTAACATAAATAAAAAGACGAACGAGGGAGCTAACTTGATATTTTTGGCATTATCATCACAAAGAAGAGATTCCGGATTTTTGTTATTTGGTATTTTTGGGGCAAATTGAATCAAGTGGCTAATTTGAATTTGAACTTTCTATTACATATCCGTTAAAATCCGTATTTGATTTGTGTTGTTTCTGCTTGAGCCGTACGAGGTTAAATTCTCATATACGGTTCTCAGGGGGGGTCTATTTTTTGGTTACCTATCCCAATAAAGTATATGATTGGTTCGAAGAACGTCTCGAGATTCAGGCGATTGCAGATGATATAACTAGTAAATATGTTCCTCCTCATGTCAACATATTTTATTGTCTAGGGGGGATCACACTTACTTGTTTTTTAGTACAAGTAGCCACAGGTTTTGCTATGACTTTTTACTATCGTCCAACCGTTACAGAGGCTTTTTCCTCTGTTCAATACATAATGACTGAGGCTAACTTTGGTTGGTTAATCCGATCAGTTCATCGATGGTCAGCAAGTATGATGGTTCTAATGATGATCTTGCACGTATTTCGTGTGTATCTCACAGGGGGATTTAAAAAACCTCGCGAATTAACTTGGGTTACAGGTGTGATTCTGGCCGTATTGACTGCGTCTTTTGGTGTAACTGGTTATTCTTTACCTCGGGACCAAATTGGTTATTGGGCAGTCAAAATTGTGACAGGCGTACCTGAAGCGATTCCCGTAATAGGATTACCTTTGGTAGAGCTATTACGCGGAAGTGCTAGTGTGGGCCAATCCACTTTGACCCGTTTTTATAGTTTACACACTTTTGTATTGCCTCTTCTTACTGCCGTATTTATGTTAATGCACTTCCCAATGATACGTAAGCAAGGTATTTCAGGTCCTTTATAGAGAAAATATATCATATATATATTTGTAATTGATTATATATCATTTCGGGGAGGAAGAAAAAATAGTCTTGTATTTCATTGCTACAAATATGGATTATTGAAAAATAAGACATGTTATTTGGTTGGATACCTCTCTTCAACTCTGAAGTATTGTATTTCTTATTTGATACCAATAGTTGAAGTGGATTCTCTGAAGAGAAGATGGATTATGGGAGTGTGTGACTTGAACTATTGATTGGGCCATGCAGATATATGATTTGATCTGCCACGTTGGAATTTACAACCAAATAAAATGTGTCTCCGCATCCAACCACCACGTAAGTCCCCCTACATAGTAGGGATATGCCGGTTCACTTGAGGAGAATTTTTTCTATGATCATACCCGAATCATGTCATGTATGAGTAGGCTCCGCAAGATCCCATAGAATAAACAATGTGGCACGACCTAATGTTGTATCTATTCCACTTACTTATTTGAATTTTATTTATAGTATAGAAATGCATTCATTTCCTATGCATTGATCCAGATCTATGATACTATCGGAGTGAAATAAGGGATCTAAGGAAGAACAGAGGCTAGACTTTATTAGTAACAAGTAAATACTTTGTTTGTATGTAATAAAATTGAAATGTTACGGGGATAAATAACAATCAAAAGACATGAGACAATCCAAAAAGCACTTGATCATGATCAAATTTGTAAGCCTACTTGGATATTGAGCATTTATCTGTAAGAACTTAATTCTTTTCAATGAATAATTGCAACTTCGGAAAATTGAATCGGGCATTTCTTATCTTACCATCGAGTTATTATATATTAATATATAGCACGGATATGTATGAAATATAGATTTGATACGGATCCATTTCTATTATTCCTTTGATTCTTGCTCGAGCCGGATGATTAAAAATTATCATGTCCGGTTCCTTCGGGGGATGGATCCATAAGAATTAAGAATTCACCTATCCCAATAACAAAAAAACCTGATTTGAATGATCCTGTATTAAGAGCTAAATTGGCGAAAGGGATGGGGCATAATTATTATGGAGAACCCGCATGGCCCAATGATCTTTTATATATTTTTCCGGTAGTAATTCTAGGTACTATTGCGTGTAACGTGGGCTTAGCGGTTCTAGAACCGTCAATGATTGGTGAACCGGCGGATCCATTTGCGACTCCTTTGGAAATATTACCTGAATGGTACTTCTTTCCCGTATTTCAAATACTCCGTACAGTACCCAATAAGTTATTGGGTGTTCTTTTAATGGTTTCAGTACCAACAGGATTATTGACAGTACCCTTTTTGGAGAATGTTAATAAATTCCAAAATCCATTTCGTCGTCCAGTAGCTACAACAGTCTTTTTTATCGGTACCGCAGTAGCTCTTTGGTTAGGTATTGGAGCAACATTACCTATTGATAAATCCCTCACTTTAGGTCTTTTTCAAATTCAAATCAATTAAACTTTGAAATACCGTACATAAGTATTAAGTATCTAAGGACGATTTACTTTGAAGCAAGACTTTAGAGACATTAATTTGATTATATTCCATTTTGAGCTGAGTATGGATCGTGCTGAAGATTAAAAACTAAATCCATTCTATAATAATAATATATATAAATGATATATTATTATTATAGAATGGATTTAAAATGAAAATTTTTTATTAAGTAAATCAATTGTGAAATGCTTCTGGTAGGGTGTCCAATATCTGTTTTACATCTTCTATGCGAAAATAGTCAATTCTCAGAAGGTCTTCTTGACTATTACTATTACTCAAAAGGTCCAATAATGTATGTATATTGGATCTTTTGAGACAATTATAGGTCCTGGAAGGCAATTCTAACTGGTCAATAAAAAGAAATTTCAATGGAATTATTTTTTTGTTTTTCTTTAAATTAGTTAATCTATCTTGAAAGGTAAAAGGGGATAGAGTAAACCTGTTTTTATTTTCCGTGAAATTAATGCCCTCTTCCTCCGCATGTAGAAAAGGAATAAATAAATCAATCAAATTACGAGAAGCTTCATAAAGTGCTTCCTTAGGAGTTAAACTCCCGTTTGTCCATATTTCTAGAAAAAGTATCTCTTGTTTTTCATTTCCATCCCCATAAGAATGAATACTATGATTTGCATTTCGAATAGGCATGAATATGGCATCTATAGGGTAACTTCCATCTTGAGAGTTATTTGTGGGTTTCATACGATATCCGCGATCCCTATTGATTTGTAATTCAATACACAAATCAATTGGTTCCGTCAGGTTAGCTATATGCTGTGTCGTGTCCACTATTTCCACAGAAGGTGGTGAGATGATATCTTGAGCAGTTACGTGTCTAGGACCTCTGACGCAAATAGATGCGTCTCTAACTCCATATAGAGTACTTCTCAATACAATTTCTTTCAAATTTATTAATATTTCGTGGACTGATTCTTTAATACCTACTATTGTAGAATATTCATGTGGTACCTTCTCAGATTTTGCGCGTGTGATACATGTTCCTTCTATTTCTCCAAGTAAAGCCCTTCGCATGGCAATACCTATGGTATCGGCTTGACCTTTCATAAGCGGGGACAGAATGAAACGACCATAATAAAGACGCTTACTATCTATTTTTGATTCAACACACTTCCACTGTAATGTTCGAGTGGACCCTCCTACTCCCTCTCGAACCATACTAAATATTGTTATTTAATCAGATCATTGAATCATTTATTTCTCTTGAAATCCATTTAATTCTTATTTCTACACACGTCTTTTTTTAGGGGGTCGACATCCATTATGTGGCATAGGTGTTACATCGCGCACGAAACTTAATAGTAGACCACTTCTACGGATGGCTCGTAATGCTGCATCTCTTCCGAGACCGGGGCCTTTTATCATAACTTCTGCTCGTTGCATGCCCTGATCAACCACCGTACGAATAGCATTTATAGCTGCCGCTTGAGCAGCATAGGGTGTCCCTCGTTTTGTGCCTTTGAATCCAGAAGTACCCGCGGAGGCCCAAGAAACTACTCGTCCTCGTACATCTGTAACAGTTACAATGGTATTGTTGAAACTTGCTTGAACATGAATAACACCTTTTGGTATTCTACGTCCATTCTTGCGTGAACCAATACGCCCATTCTTACGCGAACCAATTCTTGGTATAGGTTTTGTCATATTTTATCATCTCATAAATATGAGTCAGAAATATACGGAAAGATACGGAGATATCCATTTCATGTTAAAACAGATTCTTTTACACGGGTCCTTCTTTTTCTTTTAGAAAATTCTTTATTTAGTTTAGAAAGATTACCCTTGTCTCTGTTTATGTCTCGGATTGGAACAAATCACTATAATCCGTCCACGCCTACGGATAAGTCGACATTTTTCACAAATTTTACGAACAGAAGCCCTTATTTTCATATTTATCATTCCTTATCTTAATTTTGAATCTACTCCTTGAAAAATAAGTTTCTTGATTTTTTTAACTTCAAATTGTATCCCTATGAAAGGAATGTTTAAAAAATCACCCAATAGTTCGAATTTGTGAATTCTATAAATTCTACGTCCCCTGGTTGAATCATAACCACTTATTTCAATTTTGACTCTATCTCATGGTAGTATCTATATAAAACTGTGCCGTATCCTCCCTGAAACATAACCTAGAATTAGATCTTCATTATCTAAAAGTAAAAGGACCCGGAACATACCGTTGGGAAGCGATTCAGTAATTAAACCTTTATGAATTAATTTTAGTCTTTTATTCGAGGTAAGCCTCTTGAAGTATCAACTAATGGAGAAAGGGTTATATAATTTATTTTTACTCTCTTTTTCCAAAAGGGAAGTTAGAGATAAAATTAAGATAACAGGAGGAAGGGGTGTAAGATCACCATATATAACACAAAATTTCTCCTCCGATTTTTTCTAGTCGAGCTTCTCGATCTGTCATTATACCTCGAGAAGTCGAAAGAATTACAATTCCCATTCCACCTAAAATCTTAGGAATTTGTTGATAGTTGGAATAGATTCGTAGACCGGGTCGGCTGATACGTTTTAAAATAGTTCTATATATTCCCTTTCGATTCCGTCTATGTCGTAGGGTTAAAACCAAGAAACATTTGTTACTTTCCTGATGTTTACGAACGTTTTCGATAAAACCCTCTCGTAGAAGTATTTTTACAATGTTTTCCGTAATATTAGTAGATGCTATTCGAACCGTTCTTTTTTTATCCATGTCAGCATTTCTTATAGAAGTTATTATATCGGCAATAGTATCCTTACCCATGGCGAACTATAATTATTGGTACCCCCTAATTTTTATATAATCAACATGTTTATTTATATTAATTAAATTAATTAAAAGTATATGCGTGATACACAATCTACTAATTGACTTGACCCATTCCAAATACCCCGCTATATCATAAGTTTATTTAATATACTACTAGTATTTATAATACCTCGGGAGCTAATGAAACTATTTTAGTAAAATTCAACTGTCTCAATTCCCGAGCGATCGCACCAAAAACTCGAGTTCCTTTTGGATTTCCTTCTTGATCAATAACAACTGCGGCATTGTCATCATATCGTATTATCATGCCGTTGTAACGTTTGAGTTCTTTACATGTACGCACAATTACAGCCCTAATAACTTCTGATCTTTCTAGAGGCATATTTGGTACTGCTTCTTTGATTACGGCAACAACAACGTCACCAATATGAGCATATCGTTGGTTACCAGCTCCTAGGACTCGAATACACATCAATTTTCGAGCTCCACTATTATCTGCTACATTCAAAAGAGTCTGAGGTTGAATCATATCATTTTTATTTTAATCTGTTATTTTGCTGCAAAGGATAAAAAATAAATAAAAAGAAATATTGTCTGTCTATAAAAAAATAAACTTCTATTTTTCATCATCACCTTATCTTTTAATTTCTGCATCCCTATCCCTCAATAACGAATTGAGTTCGTATAGGCATCTTGCACGCAGCTATTTTAATAGCTGCTCTGGCTACAGTTTCTGATACTCCGCCCATTTCATAAAGTATTCGACCCGGTTTAACAACGGATACCCAATATTCGGGGGCCCCCTTCCCCGAACCCATACGCGTTTCTGCGGGTCTTACTGTAACAGGTTTGTCGGGAAATATACGTACCCATATTTTTCCGCCACGACGCGCATATCGTGTCATTGCTCTTCGTCCTGCTTCCATCTGTCTAGCCGTGATCCAAGCGGGTTCAAGTGCTTGAAGAGCGTATCCGCCGAAACAAATACGATTGCCTCGACAAGATATTCCTTTCATTCTTCCTCTATGTTGTTTACGAAATTTTGTTCTTTTGGGGTTATAGTTGATGGTTCTTTCTTAATTAAATTCCATCTCTACTGCAGAACCGGACATGAGAGTTTCTTTTCATCCGGCTCCTCGCGAATGAAATGATTCATTAATATTACTACGGATACACATATATTTAATATTAATACAATGATACACAATACACTTAGTAATGTAATGGAATTTATTATGTTATTTTGTTATTCTAGGATAGTTTAGTATTGTTATGTTATATAGTTAAGAGTAAACTTTATATACCAGATCAACATTATTTATTTTGTATCGAATCGCGCTAAAACAAAATGTAGATCAATAACTAAAAACTAAGGGTTTCGCGGGCGAATATTGACTCTTTCGTGCTACATTCGTAGGGTCGAGACCTTGTTACTTTTAGAATA